GCTAGCGTAGCTTAATTAAAGCATGACACTGAAGATGTTAAGATGAGCCCTAGAAAGCTCCGCAGGCACAAAGGTTTGGTCCTGACTTTACTATCAACTTTAGCTAAACTTACACATGCAAGTATCCGCACCCCTGTGAGAATGCCCTACAGTTCCCTGCTCGGGAACAAGGAGCTGGTATCAGGCACAATCTCCCCCATAAGCCCATGACACCTTGCTTAGCCACACCCTCAAGGGAACTCAGCAGTGATAGACATTAAGCCATAAGTGAAAACTTGACTTAGTTAAAGCTAAGAGGGTCGGTAAAACTCGTGCCAGCCACCGCGGTTATACGAGAGACCCAAGTTGTTAGACATCGGCGTAAAGAGTGGTTAAGATTTATATAGGACTAAAGCCGAACGCCCTCAAAGCCGTTATACGCATCCGAAGGTAAGAAGCCCAACAACGAAAGTGGCTTTATGTTATCCGAATCCACGAAAGCTATGACACAAACTGGGATTAGATACCCCACTATGCCTAGCCGTAAACATTGATAGTAAACTACGCCCACTATCCGCCCGGGAACTACGAGCACCAGCTTGAAACCCAAAGGACTTGGCGGTGCTTTAGATCCACCTAGAGGAGCCTGTTCTAGAACCGATTACCCCCGTTCAACCTCACCTTTCCTTGTTTTCCCCGCCTATATACCACCGTCGTCAGCTTACCCTGTGAAGGACTCATAGTAAGCAAGATTGGCATAGCCCAAAACGTCAGGTCGAGGTGTAGCGTATGGAAAGGGAAGAAATGGGCTACATTCACTAACATAGTGAAACACGAACGATACACTGAAATACGTATCTGAAGGAGGATTTAGCAGTAAGCAGAAAATAGAGCGTTCCGCTGAAACTGGCCCTGAAGCGCGCACACACCGCCCGTCACTCTCCCCAAGCTTACTAACCTTAAGTACCTAAGACCCTAAAACTGCAAAGGGGAGGCAAGTCGTAACATGGTAAGTGTACCGGAAGGTGCACTTGGAAAAATCAGAGTATAGCTAAGACAGCAAAGCATCTCCCTTACACCGAGAAGTCATCCGTGCAAATCGGATTACCCTGACGCCCAACAGCTAGCCCCTCCAATCAAAACCAACAAATCCCCATCAATAACCCCCAATACCCTTAACCACTCCCAAACAAATCATTTTTCCCCCCTAGTACAGGTGATAGAAAAGGAACTGCGGAGCAATAGAAAAAGTACCGTAAGGGAAAGCTGAAAGAGAAATGAAACAACCCAGTAAAGCATATAAAAGCAGAGACTTACCCTCGTACCTTTTGCATCATGACTTAGCCAGTAACTTCCAAGCAAAGAGTACTTTAGTTTGGCACCCCGAAACTAAGCGAGCTACTCCAAGTCAGCCTATTAATAGGGCAAACCCGTCTCTGTGGCAAAAGAGTGGGAAGAACTTTGAGTAGAGGTGACAGACCTACCGAGCCTAGTTATAGCTGGTTGCCTGAGAATTGGATAGAAGTTCAGCCTCTCGGCTTCTTTTTTCACCCCCAGTCTTCACCCCCTTTTGACACAAAGAAACCAAGAGAGTTAGTCAAAGGGGGTACAGCCCCTTTGACACAAGACACAACTTTTTTAGGAGGATAAAGATCATAATTAACCCAAAGGCAGTATGTTTCAGTGGGCCTAAAAGCAGCCACCCGTACAGAAAGCGTTAAAGCTCAAACATAACCTTACCCCTTCCCATTCTGATACCCCAATCTTAACCCCCTTAACCTACCAGGCCATCCCATGCAAACATGGGAGCGACCATGCTAACATGAGTAATAAGAGAATACAACTTCTCTCCACGCACACGTGTATGTCGGAACGGACCTCCCACCGAACCTTAACCGGCCCCAAACAAAGAGGGTACTGAATAACAAATTAAACAACCAGAAAATCCCCCAACTAAACAACCGTTAACCCCACACTGGTGTGCACCCAAGGAAAGACTAAAAGAAAAAGAAGGAACTCGGCAAACACATGAAGCCTCGCCTGTTTACCAAAAACATCGCCTCTTGCAAAATCAATGAATAAGAGGTCCCGCCTGCCCTGTGACTATAAGTTTAACGGCCGCGGTATTTTGACCGTGCGAAGGTAGCGCAATCACTTGTCTTTTAAATGGAGACCTGTATGAATGGCATAACGAGGGCTTAGCTGTCTCCTATTTCCAGTCAATGAAATTGATCTCCCCGTGCAGAAGCGGGGATACACACATAAGACGAGAAGACCCTATGGAGCTTTAGACACCAAGACAGACCATGTTAAACAACCCAAAACAAAGGACCAAACCAAATGATCCCTGTCCTAATGTCTTTGGTTGGGGCGACCGCGGGGAAACACAAAACCCCCATGTGGAACGAGAACACCTCCTCTCACAACCAAGAGCTCCCGCTCTAGTAAACAGAAATTCTGACCAATCAGATCCGGCATAAGCCGATCAACGGACCGAGTTACCCTAGGGATAACAGCGCAATCCCCTTTTAGAGGCCATATCGACAAGGGGGTTTACGACCTCGATGTTGGATCAGGACATCCTAATGGTGCAGCCGCTATTAAGGGTTCGTTTGTTCAACGATTAAAGTCCTACGTGATCTGAGTTCAGACCGGAGTAATCCAGGTCAGTTTCTATCTATGAAACGATCTTTTCTAGTACGAAAGGACCGAAAAGAAGAGGCCTCTACCACTAGCACGCCTCACCCCCACCTAATGAAAACAAATAAAGTAGGCAAAAGGGCGTAACCCCTATGCCTTAGAGAACGGCATGTTAAGGTGGCAGAGCCCGGTTACTGCAAAAGACCTAAGCCCTTTCCACAGAGGTTCAAGTCCTCTCCTTAACTATGATTTCAACACTCATCACACACATCATCAACCCCCTGGCCTTCATCGTCCCAGTTCTTCTAGCCGTTGCCTTCCTAACTCTAATTGAACGGAAAGTCCTTGGCTATATACAACTACGAAAAGGACCAAACATTGTAGGCCCCTACGGACTCCTCCAGCCCATCGCCGACGGCGTAAAACTATTTATTAAAGAGCCCGTTCGACCCTCAACCTCCTCCCCCCTCTTATTCCTTTTAACCCCTATGCTAGCCCTAACACTTGCTCTCACCCTATGGGCCCCAATACCTCTTCCCTACCCTGTGATTGACCTGAACCTCGGCATTCTATTTATCCTAGCCCTGTCCAGCCTCGCGGTCTACTCTATTCTAGGTTCAGGCTGAGCATCCAATTCAAAGTACGCTCTCATCGGAGCCCTCCGAGCCGTCGCCCAAACCATTTCCTACGAAGTTAGCCTTGGACTAATCCTCCTAAACGCTATTATTTTTACCGGGGGCTTTACACTCCAGACCTTTAATGTTGCCCAAGAAAGCATTTGACTAATTCTGCCAGCCTGACCTCTCGCCGCAATATGATACATTTCTACGCTAGCAGAAACCAACCGTGCCCCTTTTGATCTGACAGAGGGAGAGTCAGAACTAGTCTCCGGCTTTAACGTAGAATACGCAGGAGGTCCCTTCGCCCTATTTTTCCTGGCGGAATACGCTAACATCCTCCTTATAAACACGCTTTCCGCCACTCTCTTCCTGGGGGCCTCACACATCCCTTCCATCCCGGAACTTACTGCAATCAACCTAATAACCAAAGCAGCCTTCCTCTCAATCGTTTTTCTCTGAGTCCGAGCCTCCTACCCCCGATTCCGATACGACCAACTTATGCACTTAATCTGAAAAAACTTCCTCCCACTTACCCTCGCCCTTGTAATCTGACATCTTGCGCTTCCCATTGCATTCGCAGGTCTACCACCCCAACTGTAGCCCGGAGCTGTGCCTGAAGAAAAGGGCCACTTTGATAGAGTGAACCATGAGGGTTAAAGTCCCTCCAACTCCTTAGAAAGAAGGGACTCGAACCCTACCTGGAGAGATCAAAACTCTCAGTGCTTCCACTACACCACTTCCTAGTAAAGTCAGCTAATTAAGCTTTTGGGCCCATACCCCAAACATGTTGGTTAAACTCCTTCCTTTACTAATGAACCCGTACATCTTAGCCACCCTTCTATTTGGTCTAGGCCTAGGAACCACAATCACATTCGCAAGCTCGCATTGACTCCTCGCATGAATAGGACTTGAAATAAATACCCTCGCCATCATTCCCCTTATAGCCCAACATCACCACCCACGAGCAGTTGAAGCCACCACCAAATACTTCCTTACTCAGGCTACCGCTGCCGCCATACTACTCTTTGCAAGTACTACCAACGCATGGCTCACCGGGCAATGAGACATCCAACAAATATCACACCCCCTTCCCATCACCATAATTACCATTGCTTTAGCCCTTAAAATTGGGCTTGCCCCCACACACTCCTGACTCCCAGAAGTCCTCCAAGGACTTGACCTCACCACCGGACTTATCCTCTCAACCTGACAAAAACTAGCCCCCTTCGCCCTTCTCCTACAAATTCAACCCACCAACTCATCTCTCTTAATCGTCCTAGGCCTGATGTCAACCCTCGTTGGAGGATGAGGAGGTCTAAACCAAACACAACTACGAAAAATCCTCGCCTACTCCTCAATCGCCCACCTAGGCTGAATAATTCTTATTCTACAATTCTCCCCCTCTCTTACGCTACTAACCCTCATCACATACTTTATTATAACATTCTCAACATTCCTCGTATTCAAATTAAACAAAGCAACCAACATTAACACCCTTGCCATCTCCTGAGCCAAAGCCCCAGCACTTACCTCCCTAACTCCTCTTGTCCTCCTATCCCTAGGAGGACTCCCTCCACTAACTGGCTTTATACCAAAATGACTTATCCTACAAGAACTCACCAAACAAGACCTGGCACCCACAGCCACACTAGCCGCACTAACAGCCCTTCTAAGCCTATACTTTTACCTCCGCCTCACATATGCAATGACCTTAACCATTTCCCCCAACAGCCTCTCGGGAACAACACCTTGACGCCTACCAACAACACAACTAACGCTTCCCCTCGCTGTCTCTACTATGGCTACCGTGTCACTCCTCCCCCTCACCCCAGCTATGATAGCCCTACTAACCCTTTAAGAGACTTAGGCTAACATCCAGACCAAGGGCCTTCAAAGCCCTCAGTGGGAGTGAAAATCTCCCAGTCCCTGTAAGACTTGCGGGACATTACCCCACATCTCCTGCATGCAAAACAGACACTTTAATTAAGCTAAAGCCTTACTAGATAGGTAGGCCTCGATCCTACAAACTCTTAGTTAACAGCTAAGCGCTCAAACCAGCGAGCATCCATCTACTTTCCCCGCCTAGCCTAGGACTAATAGGCGGGGAAAGCCCCGGTAGACGACTAATCTACTTCTTTAGATTTGCAATCTAATATGTAAAACACCTCAAGGCTTGGTAAGAAGAGGACTCAAACCTCTGTTTATGGGGCTACAATCCACCGCTTAAACCTCAGCCATCTTACCTGTGGCAATCACACGTTGATTTTTCTCGACCAATCACAAAGACATCGGCACCCTTTATCTAGTATTTGGTGCTTGAGCCGGTATAGTAGGCACGGCCCTAAGCCTGCTCATTCGAGCAGAACTTAGCCAACCAGGAGCTCTCCTTGGAGACGACCAGATTTACAATGTAATTGTTACAGCACATGCCTTTGTAATAATTTTCTTTATAGTAATACCAATCATGATCGGAGGATTTGGGAACTGACTAATTCCACTAATGATCGGAGCCCCTGACATGGCTTTCCCCCGAATGAACAACATGAGCTTTTGACTCCTTCCCCCATCATTCCTACTGCTACTAGCCTCCTCAGGAGTAGAAGCCGGAGCTGGGACTGGGTGGACGGTGTATCCCCCTTTAGCAGGAAACCTCGCACACGCAGGTGCATCTGTTGACCTCACCATCTTCTCCCTTCACCTAGCAGGGGTTTCTTCAATTCTAGGGGCCATCAACTTTATTACAACTATTATTAACATGAAACCCCCGGCCATCTCCCAATACCAAACACCTCTATTTGTTTGAGCTGTCCTAATTACCGCTGTCCTGCTTCTTCTTTCCCTTCCAGTCCTAGCTGCCGGAATTACAATGCTCCTCACAGATCGAAACCTAAATACCACTTTCTTTGACCCAGCAGGAGGAGGAGACCCCATCCTCTACCAGCACCTGTTCTGATTCTTTGGACACCCCGAAGTTTATATTTTAATTCTTCCTGGGTTTGGAATGATCTCCCACATTGTTGCCTACTACTCAGGTAAAAAAGAGCCTTTCGGCTACATAGGAATGGTCTGAGCCATGATGGCAATCGGCCTTCTAGGATTTATCGTATGGGCCCACCACATGTTTACAGTAGGAATGGATGTAGACACACGTGCCTACTTCACATCTGCAACTATAATCATCGCCATCCCTACAGGGGTTAAAGTCTTTAGCTGACTGGCAACCCTTCACGGAGGTTCAATTAAATGAGAAACCCCCCTACTATGAGCCCTTGGCTTCATCTTCCTCTTTACAGTTGGAGGCCTAACAGGAATCGTCCTAGCCAATTCCTCACTAGACATTGTCCTCCATGACACATATTACGTAGTAGCTCACTTCCATTATGTCCTATCAATAGGAGCTGTATTCGCTATCGTTGCCGCCTTCGTGCACTGATTCCCCCTATTTTCAGGCTATACCCTCCACAGCACTTGAACAAAAATCCACTTTGGAGTAATGTTTGTGGGAGTCAACTTAACATTCTTCCCCCAACACTTCCTCGGTTTAGCCGGAATGCCTCGACGGTACTCAGACTACCCAGATGCCTATACCCTTTGAAACACAATTTCTTCTATCGGCTCCCTAATCTCTCTTGTCGCCGTAATTATGTTCCTATTTATTATTTGAGAAGCATTTGCTGCTAAACGTGAAGTTCTGTCAGTTGAACTAACAATAACTAACGTAGAGTGACTGCACGGCTGCCCTCCCCCTTACCACACATTTGAGGAACCTGCATTCGTTCAAGTTCAGTCAAACTAGCCGAGAAAGGGAGGAATTGAACCCCCATAGGCTGGTTTCAAGCCAACCACATAACCACTCTGTCACTTTCTTTATAAGACACTAGTAAAACAGCCATTACCTTGCCTTGTCAAGGCAAAATTGTGGGTTAAAACCCCGCGTGTCTTGAAAATTAATGGCACATCCCTCACAACTAGGATTTCAAGATGCAGCTTCACCTGTTATAGAAGAACTTCTTCACTTCCACGACCATGCCTTAATAATCGTTTTTTTAATCAGTACACTAGTACTTTACATTATTGTAGCCATGGTTTCTACCAAATTAACTAACAAATACATTCTAGACTCCCAAGAAATTGAAATCATCTGAACAATTCTCCCAGCAATTATTCTAATCCTCATCGCCCTCCCCTCACTTCGCATCCTTTACCTAATAGACGAAATTAACGACCCCCACCTCACAATCAAAGCCATGGGCCACCAATGATACTGAAGCTATGAGTACACCGACTACGAAGACCTAGGGTTCGACTCCTATATAATTCCCACACAGGATTTAACCCCAGGTCAATTCCGTCTCCTAGAAGCCGACCACCGAATAGTAATCCCCGTTGAATCCCCCATTCGAGTGTTAGTCTCTGCTGAAGACGTACTCCACTCCTGAGCTGTCCCTGCCCTAGGAGTAAAAATAGACGCAGTCCCTGGCCGTCTAAACCAGACAGCCTTCATCGCATCCCGACCAGGTGTTTTCTACGGACAATGCTCCGAAATCTGCGGGGCAAACCACAGCTTTATGCCTATCGTAGTTGAAGCAGTCCCACTAGAGCACTTTGAAAACTGATCATCCTTAATACTTGAAGACGCCTAGCTAAGAAGCTAAATAGGGCCATAGCGTTAGCCTTTTAAGCTAAAGACTGGTGACTCCCAACCACCCTTAGCTGCATGCCTCAACTCAATCCCGCCCCCTGATTTGCCATTCTAGTCTTCTCCTGACTAGTCTTTTTAACCATTCTCCCCCCTAAAGTTATAGCTCACACCTTCCCAAATGAGCCAACCCCCCAAAGCACTGAAAAACCCAAAACTGAGCCCTGAACCTGACCATGACACTAAGCTTCTTTGATCAATTTATGAGCCCCTCTTATCTAGGCATCCCCCTTATAGCCCTTGCCCTTAGCCTCCCTTGAACCCTATATCCCACCCCCTCTGCACGATGACTAAACAACCGACTATTAACCCTCCAAGGCTGATTTATTAATCGATTTACCCAACAACTCCTTCTGCCCCTAAACCCCGGAGGACACAAATGAGCGCTACTCCTAACATCCCTAATACTATTCCTTATTACCCTTAACATGCTCGGACTACTGCCATACACGTTTACCCCAACCACACAACTATCCCTCAACATAGGACTTGCCGTCCCCCTCTGACTGGCCACAGTTATTATTGGAATGCGAAACCAGCCAACCATTGCACTAGGCCACCTTCTGCCAGAAGGAACCCCCACCCCTCTAATCCCTGTCCTAATTATCATCGAGACAATTAGCCTATTCATTCGCCCTTTAGCCCTAGGAGTTCGACTAACAGCTAATCTCACAGCAGGCCATCTCCTGATTCAACTAATCGCCACAGCTGCCTTCGTCCTTCTACCCCTAATACCAACTGTTGCAATTCTGACAGCGACGCTTCTATTCCTCCTAACCCTCCTAGAAGTTGCTGTCGCAATGATCCAAGCTTATGTTTTCGTCCTTCTTCTAAGCCTCTACCTACAAGAAAACGTTTAATGGCCCACCAAGCACACGCATACCACATAGTCGATCCCAGCCCTTGACCCCTAACAGGCGCAGTCGCTGCCCTATTAATAACATCAGGTCTCGCAATCTGATTCCACTTCCACTCCACGACATTAATGTCCCTTGGACTAGCCCTTCTTCTCTTAACAATGTACCAATGATGGCGAGACATCGTACGAGAAGGCACGTTCCAAGGACACCACACACCTCCCGTACAAAAAGGTCTCCGATACGGAATAATCCTTTTCATTACTTCTGAAGTCTTCTTTTTCCTAGGGTTTTTCTGAGCCTTCTATCACGCAAGCCTTGCACCTACACCAGAACTAGGAGGTTGCTGACCACCTACAGGTATCACCCCCTTAGACCCATTCGAAGTGCCCCTCCTAAACACAGCCGTTCTACTTGCCTCAGGGGTGACAGTTACCTGAGCCCATCACAGCATTATAGAAGGCGAACGAAAACAAGCAATCCAATCCCTCCTACTAACAATCCTTCTTGGCTTTTACTTTACCTTCCTCCAAGCAATAGAGTACTATGAAGCCCCTTTCACCCTCGCTGACGGAGTCTATGGCTCCACCTTCTTTGTAGCAACAGGTTTCCACGGCCTCCACGTTATCATTGGCTCCTCCTTCTTAGCCGTCTGCCTGCTCCGTCAAGTCCAATACCACTTCACATCCGAGCACCACTTTGGATTTGAAGCAGCTGCCTGATATTGACACTTCGTAGACGTTGTCTGACTATTCCTATACATCTCCATCTACTGATGAGGCTCATAATCTTTCTAGTACTAAAGCTAGTATTAGTGACTTCCAATCACCAGGTCTTGGTTAAAATCCAAGGAAAGATAATGAATCTAGTCACAACAATTATTGTTATTGCCATTGCACTCTCCACAATCCTGGCCATCGTTTCCTTCTGACTGCCCCAAATAACCCCTGATCACGAAAAGCTCTCACCCTATGAATGTGGCTTTGACCCTCTTGGTTCCGCTCGCCTCCCCTTTTCTCTCCGATTTTTCCTCGTTGCAATCCTGTTCCTCCTTTTTGACCTAGAGATTGCTCTTCTCCTCCCCCTTCCATGAGGGGACCAGCTCTCTTCTCCCCTATTAACCTTCTTTTGAGCCTCCGCTGTCTTAATTCTCCTCACCCTGGGCCTTATCTACGAATGACTTCAAGGAGGCCTCGAGTGGGCTGAATAGGTTATTAGTTTAAGAAAAACCTTTGATTTCGGCTCAAAAAATTGTGGTTAAAGTCCACAATCACCTAATGACCCCCGTCCACTTTACCTTCTCCTCAGCCTTCATACTAGGGTTAACAGGATTAGCATTCCACCGAACCCACCTTCTCTCCGCCCTCCTATGCTTAGAAGGAATAATGCTCTCTCTATTCATTGCCCTATCCCTATGAGCCCTACAACTAAACACCACCCATTTTTCAGCTTCCCCTATGCTTCTCCTGGCATTCTCTGCCTGTGAAGCAAGTGCAGGACTCGCCCTTTTAGTAGCCACCGCTCGCACTCACGGAACCGACCGTCTTCAAAGCCTAAACCTCCTACAATGCTAAAAATCCTAATCCCAACCTTAATGCTTGTCCCAACAACTTGGCTCACCCCCGCCAAATGACTCTGGCCCACAACCCTCCTGCATAGCCTAATTATTGCACTAGCCAGCCTCACCTGATTAAAAAATCTTTCAGAAACAGGCTGATCTTGTCTTAGCCCCTACATAGCAACAGACCCCCTATCCACCCCCCTCCTCGTACTCACCTGCTGACTTCTCCCTCTTATAATTCTTGCCAGTCAAAACCACACAGCCCTAGAGCCCATCAATCGCCAACGTATGTACATCACCCTCCTGACCTCCCTACAAATCTTCTTAATTATAGCCTTTGGTGCAACCGAAATTATTATGTTTTACGTCATATTTGAAGCCACCCTCATCCCCACACTCTTTCTAATCACTCGCTGAGGGAACCAAACAGAACGGCTCAACGCCGGCACCTACTTCTTATTTTATACCCTAGCAGGATCCCTTCCCCTCCTTGTTGCTCTCCTCCTTCTCCAAAACAGCACCGGAACCCTCTCCCTCCTCACACTGCAATTCTCCAACCCTCTTCAACTCACGACTTACGCGGATAAACTATGGTGAGCAGGCTGCCTCCTAGCCTTCCTAGTAAAAATACCACTCTACGGTGTCCACCTTTGACTCCCCAAAGCTCATGTAGAAGCCCCCGTTGCAGGGTCCATAGTACTTGCCGCCGTCCTACTGAAACTAGGAGGCTACGGGATGATACGAATACTGGTAGTTCTAGAGCCCCTGACCAAAGAACTAAGCTACCCCTTCATTATCCTCGCACTCTGAGGCGTTATCATGACTGGTTCGATCTGTTTACGCCAAACTGACCTAAAATCCCTAATCGCCTACTCCTCCGTTAGTCACATGGGCCTTGTGGTAGGAGGCATCCTCATCCAAACACCCTGAGGCTTCACCGGAGCCCTCATCTTAATAATTGCCCACGGTCTAACATCCTCCGCCCTTTTCTGCTTAGCAAACACCAACTATGAGCGAACGCATAGCCGAACAATGGTTCTCGCGCGAGGACTCCAAATAGCCCTCCCCCTTATAACAACCTGGTGATTTATCGCCAGCCTGGCTAATCTAGCCCTCCCTCCCCTACCCAACCTCATAGGAGAACTAATAATTATTACATCCCTATTCAACTGATCTTGATGAACCCTAATCTTAACAGGAGCAGGCACCCTAATCACCGCAGGCTACTCCCTCTACATATTCCTTATGACCCAACGAGGCCCCCTGCCAGCACACATCATCGCCCTTGACCCCTCACACTCTCGAGAACATCTCCTAATGGCCCTCCACCTACTCCCACTTATCCTCCTAATCCTAAAACCAGAACTAATCTGAGGCTGGGCCGCTTGTAGATATAGTTTAACCAAAATATTAGATTGTGATTCTAAAGACAGAGGTTAAAACCCTCTTATCCACCGAGAGAGGCTCGCTAGCAACGAAGACTGCTAATCTTCGCCACCTTGGTTGAACCCCTGGGCTCACTCGCCGACGCTTCTAAAGGATAACAGCTCATCCGTTGGTCTTAGGAACCAAAAACTCTTGGTGCAAATCCAAGTAGCAGCTATGCATCCCACCTCCCTTATAATGACCTCGAGCTTAATCATTATCTTTGCATTATTAATTTACCCCGTGCTTACTACCCTAAACCCCAACCCCCAAGAAACCAACTGGGCCCTCACCCAAGTCAAAACAGCCGTTAAACTAGCCTTTTTTGTCAGTCTTCTCCCCTTATTCCTTTTCCTCAACGAAGGCGCGGAAACAATCATCACCAATTGAAGCTGAATAAACACCCTGACCTTTGACGTAAATATCAGCTTTAAATTTGACCACTATTCAATTATCTTTACCCCTATCGCCCTATACGTTACTTGATCAATTTTAGAATTTGCATCCTGATACATGCATGCAGACCCATTCATAAACCGTTTCTTTAAATACCTTCTTGTCTTCCTCATTGCCATGATCATTCTAGTTACAGCCAACAACATGTTCCAAATCTTCATTGGCTGAGAAGGAGTAGGAATTATGTCATTCCTACTAATCGGCTGATGATACGGCCGAGCCGACGCAAACACAGCCGCTCTTCAAGCAGTCCTCTATAACCGAGTGGGAGACATTGGCCTAATCTTCGCCATAGCATGAATAGCAACAAACCTTAACTCTTGAGAAATACAACAAATATTTGCAGCCGCCAAAAACATAGACCTCACCTTCCCCCTCCTAGGACTTATCCTTGCCGCCACCGGAAAATCAGCTCAATTTGGACTTCACCCATGACTTCCCTCTGCCATGGAAGGCCCCACACCGGTCTCTGCCCTACTACATTCAAGCACAATGGTGGTCGCTGGAATCTTCCTCTTAGTACGTATAAGCCCCCTTATAGAAAATAACCAAACCGCCCTTACAACCTGCCTATGCTTAGGAGCCCTGACAACTCTATTTACCGCCACCTGCGCCCTTACACAAAACGATATTAAAAAAATCGTTGCTTTCTCTACATCCAGCCAACTAGGCCTAATGATAGTTACTATCGGGCTTAATCAACCCCAACTTGCTTTCCTACACATCTGCACCCACGCCTTCTTCAAAGCAATACTTTTCCTCTGCTCGGGCTCAATCATTCATAGCCTCAACGACGAGCAAGACATCCGAAAAATAGGAGGAATACACCACCTCACCCCCTTTACATCCTCTTGTCTCACTCTTGGCAGCCTTGCCCTCACAGGCACCCCCTTCCTAGCAGGCTTCTTCTCCAAAGACGCCATCATCGAAGCCCTAAACACATCCTACCTTAACGCCTGAGCCCTGGCCCTTACACTCCTAGCCACCTCCTTCACAGCTATTTATAGCCTACGTGTAGTCTTCTTCGTCGCTATGGGTCACCCCCGATTTAACTCCCTCTCTCCAATCAACGAAAACAACCCCGCAGTCATCAACCCTATCAAACGACTAGCCTGAGGAAGTATTGTCGCCGGACTACTAATCACCTCCAACATCCTTCCCCTAAAAACACCTGTTATATCAATACCTCCCCTACTAAAACTAGCCGCCCTAACAGTCACGATTCTTGGCCTGCTTCTGGCACTAGAACTAGCTTCACTCACAAGCAAACAATTTAAACCTTCACCTCTACTCGCCCCCCACCATTTCTCCAACATACTTGGCTTCTTCCCAGCAATTATCCACCGCCTCACCCCAAAGCTTAACCTTACCCTAGGCCAAGCAATCGCAAGCCAAATAGTTGATCAAACCTGACTAGAGAAATCAGGCCCCAAAGCAATAGCCGCCCTCAACATCCCCCTTGTCACAACAACAAGCAACGCCCAACAAGGGATAATCAAAACCTACCTAACCTTATTCCTTTTAACTTTCGCCCTCGCAACACTAATCTTCATCCTTTAAACTGCCCGAAGTGTGCCCCGGCTCAACCCCCGAGTCAACTCTAACACAACAAACAAAGTAAGCAAGAGCACTCATGCACTAATTACTAACATCCCTCCTCCTAACGAATACATTAACGCGACACCTCCAATATCCCCACGAAGCATAGAAAAATCTCCTAGCTCATCAACCGAGACCCAAGAAGACTCATACCACCCCCCTCAAAACAACCCAGAAATCAAAGCAACTCCCACAACATACATCAGCATGTATGCTGCAACAGGCCGACTACCTCAACTCTCAGGATAAGGCTCAGCAGCAAGTGCCGCCGAATAAGCAAACACAACTAGCATCCCTCCTAGATAAATTAAAAACAAAACCAAGGACAAAAAAGAGCCCCCGTGCCCCACCAAAACACCACACCCCAACCCTGCTACCACCACCAATCCCAAAGCAGCAAAGTAAGGAGAAGGATTAGAAGCAACCGCTACCAACCCCAACACTAAACCAAATAGAAACAAAGACATAATATAAGTCATAATTCCTGCCAGGACTCTAACCAGGACTAATGGCTTGAAAAACCACCGTTGTTATTCAACTACAAGAACCTCCTAATGGCAAGCCTACGCAAAACCCACCCACTACTAAAAATTGCTAACAACGCACTAGTTGATCTTCCCGCACCCTCCAATATTTCAGTATGATGAAACTTTGGCTCTCTACTTGGCCTTTGCTTAATTGCCCAAATCCTAACAGGGCTCTTCCTTGCTATACATTACACCTCCGATATCACCATGGCCTTCTCATCCGTCGCACACATTTGCCGAGACGTAAACTACGGATGACTAATCCGTAACCTCCATGCTAACGGAGCCTCCTTCTTCTTCATCTGCATCTACCTCCACATCGGCCGAGGCCTTTACTACGGCTCATACCTCTATAAAGAAACATGAAACATTGGGGTTGTCCTCCTGCTCCTAGTAATAGCAACTGCCTTCGTAGGCTACGTCCTCCCCTGAGGACAAATGTCATTCTGAGGTGCCACCGTTATTACCAACCTACTTTCCGCCATTCCTTACGTCGGCAATACCCTCGTCCAATGAATCTGAGGTGGCTTTTCAGTAGACAATGCCACACTCACCCGCTTCTTCGCATTCCACTTCCTTCTACCATTCATCATTGCAGCCGTCACTATGCTTCACCTGCTCTTCCTACACGAAACAGGATCTAATAACCCTCTTGGCCTAAACTCTGACGTAGATAAAATTTCCTTCCACCCCTACTTCTCATACAAAGACCTACTAGGCTTCGTAGTCGTGCTTATTGCATTAACCTCTTTAGCATTATTTTCACCTAACCTCCTTGGCGACCCAGACAACTTCACCCCCGCCAACCCCCTGGTGACACCCCCACACATCAAACCCGAATGATACTTCCTATTCGCGTACGCCATTCTACGCTCAATTCCCAACAAACTGGGAGGCGTCCTGGCCCTCCTCGCCTCAATCCTCGTACTCATGGTTGTTCCAATCCTCCACACCTCCAAACAACGAGGCCTAACATTCCGACCAGTGACTCAATTCCTATTCTGAACTTTAATTGCAAACGTCGCCATCCTCACCTGAATCGGCGGAATACCCGTCGAACATCCATTCATCATCATCGGACAAGTCGCCTCCGTTCTATACTTCCTACTATTCCTCGTATTCGCCCCATTAGCAGGATGACTAGAAAACAAAGCCCTTGGATGACTATGCATTAGTAGCTCAGTTTCAGAGCGCCGGTCTTGTAAACCGGATGCCAGGGGTTAAAATCCCCTCTTCTGCTCAAAGAGAAGGGATTTTAACCCTCACCACTAACTCCCAAAGCTAGTATTCTAAACTAAACTACTCTTTGCATTGTACATATATGTATTTACACCATATATTTATATTAACCATATATATAATGATATCAAGGGACATATAACTATGGTTTACTCCACTATTTCAGAATCTTAGTCGCATAATAACACCACCATTTATAATAAAGATTTAACTAAAATCATACATAATCTTAATACAATGAAATCAGAATTCAGGGGTTGAACGAAATTTAAGCCCTAAAATAACTACTCACCGCCAAAGATATACCAAGTCCCCAGCATCCCGTCAACCTTCAAAATCTTAATGTAGTAAGAACCGACCAACCTGTGATTTCTAATTGCATACGGTTCTTGAAGGTGAGGGACAATGATCGTGGGGGTCGCACTTAGTGAACTATTCCTGGCATTTGGTTCCTACTTCAGGGCCATTAATTGATATTATTCCCCACACTTTCATCGACGCTTGCATAAGTTAATGGTGGTAATACATACTCCTCGTTACCCACCATGCCGGGCGTTCTCTCCACAGGGGTGGCTGGTTCTTTTTTTTGGTTTCCTTTCACTTGACATTTCAGAGTGCACACGGTAATGACCAACAAGGTTGAACATTTTTCTTGCATATGTTAAAGTGTATGAGTGGTGAAAAGATATTACACAAGAATTACATATTAGGATATCAAGAGCATAATCAATGTATAACTACTCCTAAGATATCTAAGATTCCCCTGGGGTTTATTCGCGTAAAACCCCCCTACCCCCCTACACTCCTGAGATCACTAACAATCCTGAAAACCCCCCGTAAACAGGAAAACCTCAAGTAGCATATTTTGAGCCCAAAATGCATCTATTTACATTATTTAAATAATACACAC